AAGAGATTCGGCTTTGCGCTATAGTTAGCTCAGCACCAATCAAGAATCCCCAAGGAATTCCAAGAATTCTTGTTATACATTTGTTCCAACCCTCAACCCTCTTTTCTAGATTCATGGATATTGAATCAATCGAACGCACTTCTAACACCTGTTCTACTTTTGGAAGACCCTGTGTTATATCACCAGATCTCGATTTTTCATATATAAATGTAACTAATGTATCTCCTTCGTAAAGGGTTTCCCCATAATGGCCATGAACAGTTGCTCCGGGGGTGGCCAAATAAGGCTTAGCTGATCGTATCACTATCGAGTCAACTTGAACAAGTATAACTTGACCCGATTTGAGGGGCGGTCCATTTTTGGCTATACATACATTTTCACAAATAAACTGTCCAAGACTAATTATTTTAGATGTCTCTTCACAATAATTGTGATGGAGAAAATACCAATTCAAATTGAATGGATTTAAAATAATGTTACGACATGGATCGGGATTAAAAATTTTTCCATTTTCATCCATTAAATAATATTTAAATTTAATCACTTGAAAGGTCTGTTTTAAATTGTCAAGTTGCAAATAGTTAGTTACTAAGATCTGATTATGAGTTATTAAACGGTAAGATGAATAAAAATTATCAATTGGAAGGCATGTTCCTAAAGGGCCCAATGAATTCCTAATTGGAATTAGGGGATTTTTTTTAATTGAGTCTTTTATCACACTGTGATATTTTACATCCTTGAATGGCCCCATTCGAGAACAATTGGCTGATGACAAAATTATCAACGACTGACATTCCTTATTTCTATTCAACAACGTATGAATAGTTCCTTGAGGTTGGTTAAGAGATTGTTGAATTTTTGCCTTGGAATAGGAATAAATGGAAGAAAGGGAGTTGATATTGGTACAATCCGATCCATTATCAGAGAGCAATCCTGACCCCGACGGATCATTCCTTTTTCCGATATACGAAATAGGGGATTTAACTAAGTTGATTCTTAGGAAATGTCGAATCAAACCATTTGTCCTTATTTCAACAAAAGAAGCACGGGCTTCTTCGCAAGAAGAACTTTTTTTGTCTTGGTTCCAATTCAATACTAAACAAGTCCGAACTAATTGAATACTTGTGTCAGAAATTCCTCGAATCGGTTTGCCATTTCCATAAAGGATATAATTGACAATTCGAAGTTGCACATTATCCCTTTCCTGCAATGGATCCGGTGGAAAAAGGGTTGCTAAATTTATACCGTCCGTTATTTCATATGTGACGACAGGTCGAACTAAAACAAAAAACCTTTTCTTACTAGGTGTAATCCGTTGGACATAGATCCAATTTTTAACTTTTTTGGATTCCTTGGAATTTCTTTTTCCTGTTCCTGGTGGTATCAAAACGCCGATATGTCTGGATATCTTATCTGTCTCGCCAGGAAAATGGATATCTCCAGAAAAGATTTTAAGTTCAATTCGTTTTTTTTTTCTCTCCACCCGAACCAACCCACCGACTCGGCTTCTTAGATTTAAGGTGATTTGTGTATCTACCCCAACGATACTATTGTTCCGTACCATTATGGAAGAAGATCCGGGCAAGATATGCACCTCTTCAGGAATGAAAAAAAATCGATCTACTTTCATTTGGTATTTTGGCCTAAATTCCTTGACTCCTCGATACTCAATCAAATCCTCTTTTTTGATGACTGAATGCGTTTCTATAGTCCCATATTTAATAATGCCCGAACTCTTTGTTCTGTATCGAGGATCATCGAAATAAGCAAGAATACTATTTCGACGGAAAATACCATTTACGGGGATTTCAATCGAGATACCTGAACAGGGCATTAGTTCATTCTCGAGTTCTTGAATCGAGTGTAGTGGAATGATGAATTTATTTCTTCGCCTTTTTGACAATAAATCAGAATTCTCGTGGAGAATAGGCGAATATACGAGATTATACTGACCAGTACATATGATTCGATTAAGGTCTGAATAATCAGGAATCCTATCTTCTTTTTTACCAGAAAAACCCGAACTAAATAATTTTTGCCTCGCCTGATCATTGGTTACTGAGAGGTTAGAAGTATATCTTTGCTTGCCAGAAAGAGAATGCGCATTCATTTGATCCTGATCCTTGTGGATCGAAAGGTAGACTAGACTGGACCTGCACGGCCCTCCTAATAATATCCATAAATGACTTGTTTTTGGTAATAGATGAACATTACCATATGTAAATTCGGGTGCATGATAGACATCGGTACTCCAGTGCATTTCTCCGTCTGAATCAGAATAAATATGTTTTCGAACCTTCTCTTTAAAATTCAAAGTGGATATTCCTGCGCGAATCTCAGCAATTACTTGTTCTGATTCTACATATTGATCGTTTTGAACTAAAAGCAAACTTTTGGGTGGAATATTCACATTATGTAGAATATCTTCACTCTCAATAGTTACATACAAGTCTATAGAACATAGAAAGGCGGGATGCCCATGACGTGTACGTGTCGGATG